GCAATTTACGCGAAGGACTGTCTTTAACAGAATATATTATCTCTTGCTATGGAGCCCGCAAAGGAGTTGTGGATACTGCTGTACGAACATCAGATGCTGGGTATCTTACGCGTAGACTTGTTGAAGTAGTTCAACACATTGTTGTACGTAGAACAGATTGTGGTACCGGCAGAGGGATCTCTGTGAGTTCTCAAAACAGAATAATGTCGGAACGAATTTTGATACAAACATTAATTGGTCGTGTATTATCAGACGATATATATATGGGTTCGCGCTGCATCGCCGTTCGAAATCAAGATATTGGGATTGGACTTATTAATCGATTCATAACTTTGCGAGCGCAACCCATATACATTCGAACCCCCTTTACTTGTCGGAGTGCATCTTGGATCTGTCGATTATGTTATGGCCGAAGTCCTACCCATGGCGACCTGGTTGAATTAGGAGAAGCTGTAGGTATTATTGCGGGTCAATCTATTGGAGAGCCGGGTACTCAACTAACATTACGAACTTTTCATACCGGCGGAGTATTCACAGGGGGTACTGCAGAACATGTACGAGCCCCCTCTAATGGGAAAATAAAATTTAAGGAGGATTTGGTTCATCCCACACGTACACGCCATGGGCATCCAGCTTTTCTATGTTATATAGACTTGTATGTAACTATTGAAAGTGAAGATATTCTCCATAATGTCACTATTCCAGAAAAAAGTTTTATTTTAGTTCAAAACGATCAATACGTAGAATCAGAACAAGTGATTGCTGAGATTCGCGCGGGAGCATACACTTTGAATTTTAAAGAGAGGGTTCGAAAGCATATCTATTCCGACTCCGAAGGAGAAATCCACTGGAGTATTGATGTGTACCATACATCTGAATTTGCATATAGTAACGTCCATCTCTTACCAAGAACAAGCCATTTATGGATATTAAAAGGGGGTTCGTACAGATCCAGTGCAGTCTCTTTTTCAATACATCAAGATCAAGATCAAGTTCAGTCTCTGTCTGGCGAAGGAAGATTTCTTTCGAACTTTTCAGTAAATACTAATCAAGATCAAGTTAGATGTGGATTCTTTAGTTCATATCTTTCTGGTAAAAACACAAGTAAGATTTCCGATTCTTTAGAGTTTAATCGAATTATATGTACAAGTCATTGTAATCTCATATATCCCGCGACTCTCCACAAGAGTTATTATTTTTTGGCAAAGAGACGAAGAAATAGATTCATCATTCCATTCCAATTGATTCAAGAACGTGAGAAAGAGTTAATATCCCCAGCCGATATCTCGATTGAAATACCCATAAATGGTATTTTTCGTAGAAATAGTATTTTAGCTTATTTCGATGATCTTCAATACAGAAAAAAGAGTTCAGGAATCACTAAATATGGGACTATAGGAGTATATTCAGTCCTCAAAAAAGAGGATTTGATTGAATATCGAGGAGTCAAAGAATTAAAGCCAAAAGACAAAATGAAAATAGATCTTTTTTTTTTCATTCCCGAGGAAGTCCATCTTTTACCCGAATCCTCTTCCATAATGGTACGGAACGATAGTATCATTCGAGTGGATACACAAATTGCTTTAAATACAAGAAGCCAAGTAGGCGGATTGGTCCGAGTGGAGAAAAAAAAAAGAGAGATTGAACTTAAAATATTTTCTGGAGATATCCATTTTCCTGGAGAAACAGATAAGATATCCCGACACAGTGGAATCTTGATACCACCAGGAACGATAAAAAAAAACTCGACGAAGGAGTCCAAAAGTTTGAAAAATTGGATCTATGTCCAACGAATTACACCTACCAAGAAAAAGTATTTTATTTTGGTTCGACCCGTAATTATATATGAAATAGCAGATGGTATAAATTTACCAACACTTTTCCCTCAAGATCTATTGCAGGAAAGAGAAACCCCGCAACTTCGAGTTATTAACTATATCCTTTACGAGTATGGCAAACCCATTTTGGGAATTTCTGACCCAAGTATTCAATTAATTCGCACTTGTTTAGTCCTGGATTTTGCCCAAGAAAAAAAAAGTGCTTCTGTTGAGGAGGCTCATCCCTATTTTGTTGAAGTAAGTACAAAAGGTCTGATTCGAGATTTCTTACGAATCAACTTAGTGAAATCTCATAGTTCGTATATCCGAAAAAGGAATGATTCTTCAAGTTCTGGATTCATCTATGAAAATGCGTCAGAGTGGGCCAATACCAATAAAAATCCATTTTATCTCAAGGCAAAAATCCAACAATCACTTAGACAAAATCAAGGAACTACTAGTACGTTATTGAATAGAAATAAGGAATTCCAATCTTCGATAATTTTATCATCACCTAATTGTTTTCGAATGGGTCCATTCAACAATGTAAAATATAACAATGTGATAAAAGAAAGAATTCAAAGAGATCCTCTCCTTTTACTTAGGAATTCGTTGGGCCCTTTAGGAACAGCTCTTCAAATTTCGACTTTTTCTTCTTATTTATTTTACCATTGTATAACTCATAATCATATCTCATTAACTAACTATTTGAAACTTGAGCTTGACAATTTAAAACGGGCTGTTCAAGTAATTCAAAGTAAATATTATTTAATGGATGAAAAGGGGGGAGTTTATAATCCCAATCCGTGCAGTAACATCATTTTGAACCCATTCAACTTGAATTGGGATTTTCTTCATCATAATTATGATGAAGAAAGATCCACAATAATTTGCTTGGGACAGCTTATTTTTGAAAATCTATGTATAGCCAAAAACGGACCACACCTAAAATCGGGTCAAGTTATAATTGTTCAAGTCGACTCGCTAGTAATAAGATCCGCTAATCCTTATTTGACCGCTCCAGGAGCAACTCTTCATGGTCATTATGGAAAAATCCTTTGCGAAGGCGATACATTAGTTACATTTATATATGAAAAATCAAGATCTGGTGATATAACCCAGGGCCTGCCAAAAGTGGAACAAGTGTTAGAAGTGCGCTCAATTGATTCAATATCGATGAACCTAGAAAGAAGAGTTGACGGTTGGAACGCGCGTATAACACGAATTCTGGGAATTCCTTGGACATTTTTGGTTGGTGCTGAGCTAACTATAGTGCAAAGTCGGATCTCTTTGGTTAATAAGATCCAAAAGGTTTATCGATCTCAGGGGGTACAGATCCATAATAAACATCTAGAAATTATTGTACGTCAAATAACATCAAAGGTGTTGGTTTCCGAAGATGGAATGTCTAATGTTTTTTTACCTGGAGAACTTATTGGATTGTTGCGAGCGGAACGAGCAGGACGCGCTTTGGAAGAAGCGATTTATTACCAAGCCATATTATTGGGAATAACTCGAGCCTCTCTTAATACTCAAAGTTTCATATCTGAAGCTAGTTTTCAAGAAACTGCTCGAGTTTTAGCAAAAGCTGCTCTCAGGAGTCGTATCGATTGGTTGAAAGGTTTGAAAGAGAATGTTGTTCTAGGGAGTATGATACCCGTTGGTACCGGATTCAAAGGATTAATGCGCTTTTCACGGCAACATAATACCTTTTATTTGAAAACAAAAAAGAATAATTTTTTTTGGGGGGAAGTGAGAGATATTTTGTTCTACCACAGAGAATTTTTTGATTCTTCCTCTTTCATTTCAAGGAATTTGCATGATCCCTCAGAAAAATCCTTTATTTATAGGATTTCATAATTCCTAAGTTTTCACTATTTTTGGTCATATGCACAGGGTTTGTTACTATTAATAGTATAGTAGTAATGTAATAAAGATACTAACGAATAGAAGAATATTAACGGCTTAGCTCGTGTAGAAACGGAAAATCTCCGGTAAAAGAATAAGGTTCCATCGGAACAATTTTGTTCAGGGTACCTCGTCTCTCTTTTTTTTTTAATAAGACAAGAAGAGAGAGAGAGAAGGCGTAGGAGAAATGACACGAAGATATTGGAACATTAATTTGAAAGAGATGATGGAATCCGGAGTTCATTTTGGTCATGGTACTAGAAAATGGAATCCGAGAATGGCACCTTATATCTCTGAAAAACGTAAAGGTATTCATATTACAAATCTTACTAAAACTGCCCGTTTTTTATCAGAAGCTTGTGATTTAGTTTTTGATGCAGCAAGTCAGGGAAAACAATTTTTAATTGTTGGTACCAAAAATAAAGCAGCTGATTCAGTAGCACGAGCTGCAATACGGGCTCGGTGTCATTATGTTAATAAAAAATGGCTCGGTGGTATTTTAACGAACTGGGCCACTACAGAAACGAGACTTCATAAGTTCAGAGACCTGAAAATCGAACAAAAGGCGGGGGGGCTCACCCGTCTTCCGAAAAGAGATGCGGCCGTGTTGAAGAGACAGTTATCCCACTTGCAAACATGTTTGGGTGGGATTAACTATATGACGGGGTTACCAAATATTGTAATAATCGTTGATCAGCAAAAAGAATATACAGCTCTCCGAGAATGTATCATTTTGGGAATTCCAACAATTTGTTTAATTGATACAAATTGTGACCCGGATCTCGCAGATCTTTCGATTCCAACGAATGATGACGCTATAGCTTCAATTCGGTTAATTCTTAACAAATTAGTATTTGCAATTTGTGAGGGACGTTCTAGCTATATACGAAATCCTTGATTAATAATAATAAGAGAAATAATTTCTTTTTTGAATTCCCGAGATTTATGTAATCGCTTTCTATTCCTGAATCGTATAACATAAAAATCACATAAAACATATGATAAAAATCGTTGTGGATTTTATGTGGTTAGTTGTTATCCAAAAAAAAATAAAATTCAAGTGGGCAACTTGAAAAAGAGATGGTTGAATCAAAATAATTCCTTTTCAAATTTGATTTAGAGGGCTATATGAATATTCTATTATGTTCCATCAGCACACTAAAAGGATTCTACGATCTATCTGGTGTGGAAGTGGGCCAACATTTCTATTGGGAAATAGGAAGTTTTAAAGTCCATGGCCAAGTACTTATTACGTCTTGGGTTGTAATTGCTATCTTATTAGGTTCAGCTATTATAGCTGTTCGAAATCCACAAACCATTCCCACTGGGAGTCAAAATTTCTTCGAGTATGTCCTTGAATTTATTCGAGACGTGAGCAAAACTCAGATTGGAGAAGAATATGGTTCGTGGGTTCCCTTTATTGGAACTATGTTTCTCTTTATTTTTGTTTCTAATTGGGCGGGGGCGCTTTTACCCTGGAAAATCATAGAGTTACCTCAGGGGGAGTTAGCCGCACCTACAAATGATATAAATACTACCGTTGCTTTAGCTTTGCTTACGTCAGTAGCATATTTCTATGCCGGTCTTACTAAAAAAGGATTAGGTTATTTTAGTAAATACATTCAACCAACTCCAATCCTTTTGCCCATTAATATTTTAGAAGATTTCACAAAACCTTTATCACTTAGTTTTCGACTCTTTGGAAATATACTAGCGGATGAATTAGTAGTTGTTGTTCTTGTTTCTTTAGTACCTTTAGTAGTTCCTATACCTGTCATGTTCCTTGGATTATTTACAAGCGGCATTCAAGCTCTTATTTTTGCAACTTTAGCTGCGGCTTATATAGGCGAATCCATGGAAGGTCATCATTGACTTTTTTTATTTAAATGAATAAAAAACAAGATAATAGAAAGAAAAATGAAATATTAAAGAAATTAAATAATAACTAAAATAAATTATTTAATAATAAATAAATAGTTATAAATAAACGAAAAATAAATTTCAAATGAATTCAATTTTTCAATGGTTCGAAAAACAATTTCTTTGGTTTACGTTATGAAAGAAACGCATGTATATGTGAGATTATAATTAGTTCTATCTGAGCTTAGTTCTATCTAAAAGATAGAACTTACTCCATTTAATGTGAATTTTGAATAAGTATTCAAATCGAATTCTTTTTTCGTCTATAATATGGGAATTGAATAAAGAAAGAAACTAAATCAACAAAAATCGCATGAAGAATTCAAAAAAGGGTTCATAACTAATAAAGATATGGAAAAACAAAAGTCGTATGAATTTACAAAAATTAGGAATTTAGGAATTACAAAATAGATATCGAAGTAGTTCTAATGATTCAATCTTCAATACTATTATACTTTAATTCGGATCTCTTAGTTCCTTAGACTTAATAAATCTTTTCGATGCAATAATTAAGTCATAATTTTTTGGTTTATTGGATCATTAAGTATCATTAATCTTTTTTTTTTGTATGAGGAATTTATTATGGATCCACTTATTTCTGCTGCTTCTGTTATTGCTGCTGGGTTGGCCGTCGGTCTTGCTTCTATTGGACCTGGGGTTGGCCAAGGGACTGCTGCGGGTCAAGCTGTAGAAGGTATCGCGAGACAGCCCGAGGCAGAGGGAAAAATACGAGGGACTTTATTACTTAGTCTGGCTTTTATGGAAGCTTTAACCATTTATGGATTAGTTGTAGCATTAGCGCTTTTATTTGCGAATCCTTTTGTTTAATCTTTCATCTGAATACTAAATACTCAAAAAAATGTGTTTTTCTTACTGTTCTGGGCTTGATATTTGCTTGTGCGAATTGAAATTGATATCAAGAGTTAATTCCTACAATTACTTTTATTCGTTGGGACAATAACCATAACCATGGGAAGGAATAATTTGAGGATGAGGAATTATTATACTTATTCACTTTCTTCCTTCCCCCCTGATTTATGACTTCCCGTCTTAATCCAATAGAATTTTTGGGGGTAGAAGATAAAAAAAAACCGAAAAATAGAGAATTAGTCTATCTTAAAGAGGAGATCCTATGAAAAATGTAACCGATTCTTTTCTTTCCGCGGGTCACTGGCCATCTGCTGGGAGTTTCGGGTTTAATACCGATATTTTAGCAACAAATCCAATAAATCTAAGCGTAGTGCTTGGTGTATTGATTTTTTTTGGAAAGGGAGTGTGTGCGAGTTGTTTATTTCAAGAATAGGCTGGATCCAACCAGCTGCACTTTTTTCGTTAGAACCGAGGAAAGGGCGCATGATCCCGCGAATTACTTTATGAATAAAATGAATAAATTAATAAATCGTCTTTAAGAACCATAGCATTTCGTGATTGATTGGTAAATATACTTTGATTCTCTATTAACCAATAATATGGGACCATGAATATGGTTAAAGCTAAATCGTTTGAAGTCCAGACGTAGCATGGTACTCTTTCTACTACTAGGTTAATAGTTAATAAAAAACGTTTCGTTTCAAAAAAAAAAGGGGGGGGGTGAAAGTTGTTTTCGATATAGAACACTCATGTCGATAAAAAAACTTGAGTTCCCTATTAGAAATTATAACTAGAAAAATAAAAATAAAGGCTATTTCACCCCTTTTGTTACAATGCTGAATTGATGACCTATGTATAAAATAAGAAAAATTCTTTGGATAAAAAAAAAAAGAAACAATTTTGCTGACAATTACTTTCTTGGTCAGAAGAGTCCTCCTAATATTTTCTTTTTGGATTAGTGATTAGTAATAAGTTTTGCTATCTT